TCGAGCTACAAGAAAAATTCCCGCCGCTACCATAGTAGCAGCGTGGATAAGAGCCGAAATAGGAGTAGGGCCTTCCATGGCATCAGGTAACCATACATGAAGAGGGAACTGTGCCGATTTAGCAACTGCACCAGCAAATAAAAGAAAGGAACACAAAGTAACAAATAGAAAATTAACTTCATTATTATAAATCAGGTTATTGAATATTTCGAACAAATCCCTAAATTCAAAACTGCCCGTTATCCAATAAAGACCTAAAATTCCTAATAATAAACCAAAATCCCCTACGCGATTTGTTACAAACGCTTTTTGACAAGCAGTTGCCGCAATAGGTCGCGTGAACCAAAAACCTATTAATAGGTAAGAACACACTCCAACTAATTCCCAAAAAATATAAATTTGTATCAAATTAGAACTAGTAACTAATCCCAACATTGAAGTATTGAAAAAACTCAGATAAGCAAAAAATCTCAAATATCCTTGATCATGAGACATATAATTATCACTATAAAAAAGAACCAAAATTCCAACGGTAGTAATTAACATTAACATAATAGAAGTAAGTGGATCGATTAAGTAACCGAATTCTAAAGAAAAATCATTATTAATGGTCCAAGACCATACATATTGACAGATAGAACTTCTATTTATTTGCTGAATAGATAGATAGACTGAAAGAATCATAACTATACTTAACAGTAAAATACTAGGAAAAGCCCACATACGACGAAGATTTTTTGTTGGCGTTGGAAAGAGTAGAAGTCCCACTCCTATTAACATAGGAACTGGTAGTGGAATGAAAGGTATAATCCATGAATATTGATATGCATATTCCATAATAAAAAACCTTTTTATTCTTGTTTTATTCTTAATTAATTATTTCTGATTCACCGGCTCTTATGACTTTTTTAGGTTCAATAAAAAATCAAGATATGGAAAATAAAAATAAAATTTTCTCTAAATTTTTCTCAATCTTTTTTTTTTCAATACTTCAAATATTCAAATCAAGAAGGTCAAATTGGTCAAATGATATGAATATAACCAAGTTACGATTACAAATTTTTTTATTAATATATTAAGTAAGATTTTTAGGAAGATACAAAAAAATTTCAATTAATATTTAATATTACGTATTACGATAATTTATATCTATAGAGCAAGGAAAAAGAATTAGACCAAAATAGACTACTTAATACATTACTTTATTTTGATATGACTAATATAATAGTAATAATAAGATGGCCCATAACTTGACTCTAAAAAACTTTTTTTTTTTTTTTTTTATTCTATACAATATCTGGAAAAGGAAAGAAAAATTGGAATTGTTTGAATAATAGATGTCTTTCACATCCAACTATAGAAATGAATAACTTTTTTAATTTTTCATGGCAGTTCCAAAAAAACGTACTTCTATATCAAAAAAACGTATTCGTAAAAATATTTGGAAAAAAAAGGCATATTGGGCAGCGTTGAAAGCTTTTTCGTTAGCGAAGTCTCTTTCAACCGGGAATTCTAAAAGTTTTTTTGTACGACAAATAAATAACCAAACGCTGGATTAAATCATCTAAATCTGAAAATGGTACCCCCTTTTTTAATATATTTTCTCATTTCCGAATGGGGATTCTTATCTTCCCCATCGGTTCACTTGTCACAATAATAAATATGTTTTTTTTTATTTTCTACATAAAATAAGACTAAAAAACTTTTTCGTTAGACAAGATGTTTAGACCAATATTTAATCGGTCTACTAAATCCTAAATAAAAATTTCTAAGGACCTACAAAAATTTACATAATTCCTTGGATGTCACACTATGCACTATGATCCATAAAAAGTATTTTTATGTTCATTGAATAAATGAATTTTTTAGTTTAGATTTATAAAATCTCTAAAATTAATGAGAAAAAAGATTGAATTGACTCCTTCAATCTCGACGATTAACTAAAAATAGATTATTATTATTCCAAATCCCCTACGCCGCTATGGTGAAATCGGTAGACACGCTGCTCTTAGGAAGCAGTGCTAGAGCATCTCGGTTCGAGTCCGAGTGGCGGCATGGCATCTTATACAAGAGATATAATAAGTCCTATAATGAATTCAATTCTTAATTTCAATTCCGTATAAATTTGTACCCCCCCCCCCCCCTTTTATTATGATATTTTCTACTTTAGAACATATATTAACTCATATATCCTTTTCGATCGTTTCAATTGTAATTACAATTTATTTGATAAGCTTATCAGTCGATGAAATCATAGGACTATATGATTCGTCAGAAAAAGGGATGATAGCTACTTTTTTCTGTATAACAGGATTATTAGTCACTCGTTGGATTTATTCGGGCCATTTACCATTAAGTAATTTATATGAATCTTTAATTTTTCTTTCATGGAGTTTTTCCATTATTCATATGGTTCCATATGTTAAAAAACATAAAAATTATTTAAGCGCGATAACCGCGCCAACTACTCTTTTTACCCAAGGCTTTGTTACTTCAGGTCTGCTAGCAGAAATGCATCAGTCAGAAATATTAGTGCCTGCTCTCCAATCCCATTGGTTAATGATGCACGTAAGTATGATGGTATTGGGCTATGCAGCTCTTTTATGTGGATCTTTATTATCAGTAGCTCTCTTAGTCATTACATTTCGAAAAGTTCTAAGGATTTTTAGTAAAAACAATAATTTTTTAAACGAGTCTTTTTTCTTTGGAGAGATCCAATACATGAATGAAAGAAACAAAGTTTTACTAAGCACTTCTTTTTTTTCTTTTAGAAATTATTACAAGGCTCAACTGATTCAACAATTAGATCATTGGAGTTATCGTATTATTAGTTTAGGGTTTATCTTTTTAACCATAGGTATTCTTTCGGGAGCAGTATGGGCTAATGAGGCATGGGGATCCTATTGGAATTGGGACCCAAAAGAAACTTGGGCATTTATTACTTGGACCATATTTGGGATTTATTTACATACTCGAACAACTAAAAATTTTGAAAGTGCAAATTCCGCAATTGTGGCTTCTATGGGCTTTCTTATCATTTGGATATGCTATTTTGGAGTAAATTTATTAGGAATAGGGTTACATAGTTATGGTTCATTTAATTTACATTAGGATCTAATTAAATGAAAAATATCCTGACGAATACAAAGATAGAATATATACCTATATTTATATATTCTATAAATAAGAAATATTATATATTCTTATATATTAAGTAAGAATATAAAATAAGAAATAAACTGTCGAGAACCATTTGAATCACTACACTACTTGATTCAAATGGTTCTCACAAAGGCCAAATCCATCTGGTTACAATTCCAATTCATTTTTACTTAACTTAAAACTTAAGAGAAAATCCCACTTAAGCTTAAGAGAAAAAAGACTTCTTTCTCATTGTACAACGAGCAATATCCAAACAAATAGGATTGCTTTTTGATTTGTTCTTTTTTCCTGAAAACTATCGATAAAAATAATTAGATATAATAGCTTCCACCTTGTCAACTGATAATGAAAGAACGAAATCCGGATAAATACCGATACCTATTATTGGTAGAAGGATAGAGATCGAAACAAATAACTCTCGCGGTCCAGAATCAAAAAAATAAGAGTTTGGAACATTAAATAGCCTGTATCCATAGAACATTTGACGTATCATGGATAATAAATAAATAGGCGTTAATATGATTCCAATTGCCATTAAAAAAGTAACTAGTAGTTTTGGCATTAAAAGATATTTTTGACTGGTAATTATTCCAAAAAATACTAATAATTCTGCAACAAAACCGCTCATGCCCGGTAATGCAAGGGAAGCCATCGATAAGATACTGAACATCGTAAATATTTTTGGAAGGGGAATAGCCATTCCACCCATTTCGTCGAGATAAAGAAGACGTATTCTATCATAACTCGTTCCTGCCAAGAAAAAAAGAGCAGCCCCAATAAATCCATGAGAGATTATTTGTAAAACGGCTCCATTGAGTCCCGTATCTGTTATAGAGCCAATTCCAATAATTATGAAACCCATATGAGATATAGAGGAATAGGCTATTCTTTTTTTTAAATTACGTTGACCCGGGGATGTTGAAGCTGCATAGATTATTTGTATTGCGCCTATTGTAATCAACCAGGGAGAAAACAGGGAATGGGCGTGGGGTAAAATTTCCATATTGATCCGAACCAACCCGTAGGCTCCCATTTTTAATAAAATTCCAGCTAGAAGCATACAAGTACTATAATGTGCCTCCCCGTGGGTGTCTGGTAACCATGTATGTAAGGGTATAATCGGTGATTTGACAGCAAAAGCAATAAGAAATCCAATATAGAATATTATTTCCAGTGCCGCAGGATACGATTGATTAGCTAATGTTTCAAAATTTAATGTTGGTTCATTAGAACCGTATAAACCAATACCCAAAACCCCTATTAATAGAAAAATAGACCCTCCCGCAGTATACAAAATGAACTTTGTAGCTGAATAGAGACGTTTGTTTCCCCCCCACATCAATAGAAGTAGATAAACGGGAATTAATTCAAACTCCCACATGATGAAAAAAAGTAAAAGGTCTCGAGAAGAAAATAATCCTATTTGACCGCTGTACATTGCTAACATCAGAAAATGGAAAAATCGGGAATCCCGAGTAATTGGCCGAGCCGCTAAAATAGCTAAAGTGGTAATAAATCCCGTCAGTAAAATAGGTCCTATAGAAAGTCCATCTATTCCCAATCTCCAATAAAAATCAAAAAAATTGATCCATTTATAATCCTCTGCTAACTGGGTTAATGGATCGTCCAATTGGAAATGAGAACAGAATGTATAGGTTGTTAAAAGAAGCTCTAAGATACATATACATATAGTATACCACCTAATTACTTTATTTCCTCTATGAGGGAGAAAGAAAATAAAAGAACCTGCCAATATCGGCAAAACTACAATTATTGTTAACCAAGGAAAATAATTCGTGGTAAAGACAAGATACACTTGGACAAAAAAACCCGTGCTCAAAAAAAAAAATAATAATATTTTTCTATTTTTTGAGCACGGGTTTTTGTCGGTAAAAAAAAATCAACTGTATTCAAAAAGTATTTAAGTGGTTTTTTCCGGAACGTATTAATAAGCTAGACCCATGCTTCGAGTTGTTTCATGCCATAAATAAACCCGAACGCTCAAAAAATCCGTTGGGCAGGCGGATTCACATCTCTTACAACCGACACAGTCTTCTGTTCTTGGAGCAGAAGCTATTTGCTTAGCCTTACATCCATCCCAAGGTATCATTTCTAATACATCTGTTGGGCAGGCTCGGACACATTGAGTACATCCTATACAGGTATCATAAATCTTTACTGAATGTGACATTGGATCTATAACTTTTTGAATGCCATAAATTTTCGATCTAGTAAACTTATAAAAGAATCGTATATTTAGACACCAGATGAATCAATGATTTTACCAGAATTTTTCCAATCAATCTAATTCTGGATCGACTCATGAGATTGGGCCAAGATGCTTTGATTTTTTCCTTTTTTCTCAAATCTACGTATCATACATGCTGATTGAAATTCAAACTAATTGAAGTTGATGATAATTAAAATTGATGAATAGTCTAATTTCTATAATTGATATTACTTAATTTATTCATTTTATTTATTCAATAAATTCGATTGATTGATACGAGTTGATTTTCTGTTACGATAAATTGACGAAACAATAGCTAGCCCAATAGCGGCTTCGGCGGCTGCAATAGCTATAACAAAAATTGAGAAAATATCTCCTTTTAATTGTCGACTATCAAAAAAATCCGAAAATGTTACGAAATTTATATTAACTGCATTCAGTATAAGTTCAAGACACATAAGGGCCCTAACCATATTTCGGCTCGTGATCAATCCATAGATACCGATAGAAAATAAATAGGCACTCAAAACAAGTACATGTTCGAGTATCATTGACCAGCTCCTTATTAATTTGGATTCATTTCAATACGAACAAGAATTCAAACGAGTCGATTTACTATAATAAGTACAAAGCAAGAGAATGGTATTTGAAAAAAAAAAAAAATAAAATAATTTTTTTTTATAGTCTTCAAATAGAATTGAAGATAAATGAATTTGATAACACAGAACAGGGTTGAATTTTGATTGCCGTTAACGATTATAAAGATTTATCATTGCCGAGCAACAGCAATTGCACCTATCAAAGCAACTAAAAGTATTATCGAAATCAGTTCAAATGGAAGAAAAAAATCGGTTGATAAATGAATTCCAATTTGTTGACTATTACTTATCAAATCTTGCTCTATAATCTGATTTGATTTTGTCGTCCAAATAATCCCGTACCAAGACGTATCTAGAATAGTACTAATTAGTGAAATAAAAATACTTGTACAAACCAACGAAGTAATCCCATCACCAACAGTCCAAAGGTTCAAATCTTTGTAATATTCTGAACCATTCATGAACATTACAGCAAATATGATTAAAACATTTATAGCTCCCACGTAAATAAGGAGTTGTGCAGCCGCTACAAAAGGGGAGTTTGATGGCATATAAAATAAGGATATGCAAACAAGAACCAATCCCAACGAAAAGGCAGAAAAAATTGGATTAGTAAATAACACTACTCCTAGAGCTCCTACTATAAGACCTGATCCCAGAAAAACTAAAAGAAAATCATGTATTGGTCCAGGCAAATCCATTTTTTTTTTTTAATAAATAAATCGAAATGTTTTCATGATTTTATTGACCCGACCGGGAAATTTTTTTATAATATCCTATATGCTCCTAATTGAATAAATTCTAATCGCCTGGGGTTAAATTTAAATTGATGTAGGTAGAATTGGTGGACCAATGTCCTTTTTCACTCGAAAGAAAAAGGGTCGTTTAGTTCGAAACTATATTTATTTATAGAAATAAATAATTACGTATATTAAATATATATATATTTCAATTCCATTTTAGTCGCCCTTCTCACCAACCAATTAACAGTTGGTCAGAAATTATAGTTATTGACCAAGAAAAAAAATAAAGAACTCATTCCTTTAGATTAGATCAAATTGAACCTTGATAATTGGAAATTACTCTTTAATCAAAGAGTTTTTACGTTTTTTATTTTATTTGGGGTGAATTCAAAATTGTTCGAATTGTATAATCGTCAATTACTGACATTGGTAAACGACCCAAAGCAATTTGATTATAATTTAATTCGTGACGATCATAGGTCGAAAGTTCATATTCTTCAGTCATTGATAAACAATTTGTTGGACAATACTCAACGCAGTTACCACAAAATATACAAATTCCGAAATCAATACTGTAATTAAGTAATCGTTTCTTTCGAATACCGGTTTCAAATTTCCAATCAACAACGGGGAGATCTATAGGACATACACGAACACATACTTCACAAGCAATACATTTATCAAATTCAAAATGGATTCGGCCACGGAAACGTTCCGATGTAATTAATTTCTCATAAGGATATTGAATAGTTACAGGTAAACGGTTTGCGTGGGATAAGGTAATCATGAACCCTTGACCAATGTACCTTGCAGCTCGTACTGTTTGTTGACCATAATTCATGAACCCAGTTACCATAGGGAACATATCGTAAAGATCTATAAAAAATTTTATGTTTGTTTCTTTCTCTTGTTTGAGAAAAGTCGTAAATATAGAATATCGTATTCCTTTTTCCTTTACAGTGAAAGAAGTTGGGAAGAAGTTGTTAATAATAGATTACCGAGAGAAAGGGGTAAAAGAAATTTCCATCCAAGATTTAATAATTGGTCCATTCTTAGCCTAGGCAAAGTCCATCTTGTTGTAATAGAAATGAACAAAAACAAATAAGTTTTAGCTAATGTAATAAAAATACCAATTGTCGTTCCAAAAACTCTACCTACTTTATTTATTTCAAATAGCTCGGGAACAAATATGTACGGAATAGAGATATTCCAACCACCCAAGTAAAGAACTGTTACAAATAAAGAAGAAACTAATAGATTTAGATAGGAAGCAACGTAAAATAAACCGAATTTGATACCAGAATACTCAGTTTGATAACCTGCTACTAATTCTTCTTCTGCTTCTGGTAAATCAAAAGGTAATCTCTCACATTCTGCTAGGGAAGATATTAGAAAAACAAGAAATCCTATAGGTTGACGCCACAAATTCCATCCCCAAAAACCATATTTTGATTGGGCCTCAACTATATCAACTGTACTTGAACTATTAGATAATCATAGTCGGTGATAACATCACTGTTCCCATCGCTATTACAAAACCGTACATGAGATTTTCACCTCATACGGCTCCTCGGGGGCCATAAATAAATTTAAAAGGACCGAAGCCAATATTATTTATCTTGATATGGTTGTAATATAAATATATATATAAGAAAGTAAAAACCTATTGGAAGATCCCGAATTAAACCAATGGAATTCTGTCTGCTAGATGCTATAATAATAACTAAAAAGCACTTCTGAATTGATCTCGTCCCTTAATAATTTGAATTTTTCTTTGTTGTGAGTAATAACTTAATCCTTCAATAAAATACTCCTTGTAAAAATATCAATAGATATTTCAACCCATCCTTTTCGATTACGAAAAAAAAAATTATACATTTCATTATTTCATGAATCATGACACACTATCTCTATGAATATATGAAAGAATAAAAAGATCTTTTTTTTTTTCGTTCCTCTTCTTCTTTCTTAAAAAGGGAGTTAAAAAAAAAAAAGGATTATTTCGTTCCTGATAGTCATTTTTTTTTTAATCTGTGGATAGGAGCATACTCTGGATCGGAATCGTGAGGAGTACTGCTTGATCATTTCTACCAACTTAAAGCCCCAATTAGCATTCTTTTTATGTTATGAAAAATACCCTTTTGTTTGGATAATTTACATAAAAAATCTCCATTACTAATCCTTTATGTATTTTGGTGTTCCTAACCATCCACTTATTTTTACTCAATCGTCCGTTATAGTACTACATAGCAAGGATCATAAAAACTATATACGGTTGATCTTTTGAGCCCGCTTCAAGCTAGGATGACTAATCAACCAATCTTGGGGTAAAGGTCTTGCTTATCTTTATTTTCTTTTAATTCTTGTACGTAGGAGATGAGACTCCATTTTTTTACTGCTAATTTAGAAGCTGTTTTCTTTCACTCATATAACTATCTGATTTAATTCATCAACCTGAATAATGAATAAAACAATGAAGATATCTATTCCATTTTTTTACTAAAAAGAAAGAAGTAAAGAAAAGTTTATGTTTAACCGAATCGCACGTAGAGATATTGATAACACACAAAGAGTTAATGGAATTTCATAACTAATTGATTGAGCCGCAGCTCGTAGACCACCTAAAAAGGAATATTTATTATTTGATCCATATCCTGACATAAGAAGTCCGATGGGAGCAATACTTGAAATGGCAATCCATAAAAAAACACCGATATTGAGATCAGATAAAACAAGGTGATTGCTAAAAGGAATTACTGAATAACTTAGTAAAATGGATATAACTGCTATGGATGGTCCTATACTGAATAAACGAGTATCCCCTCGAGACGGGAGAATATTCTCTTTGAAAATTAGTTTTGTCCCATCGGCTAGAGCTTGCAGAATTCCCAAAGGGCCGGCATATTCAGGTCCAATACGTTGTTGTATTCCTGCGGATATTTCTCTTTCTAACCACACAATTACGAGTACACCTATTGTAATTCCCAATATAAGACTCAAAATAGGTACAAGCATCCATATGATTCCATAGAACTCTTTGAAGGATTCCAATCTGGAAAAAGAATTGATATCTTGTACTTCTGTTGTATCAATTATCATTTCAACGATCTACTTCTCCCATAATGATATCTATGCTACCTAGTATTGTCATAATATCAGCCAATTTCATTCTTTTAACTAACTGAGGAAGAATTTGTAAATTGATAAAACCGGGTGGGCGAATTTTCCATCTCCAAGGAAACCCACTCTGATCTCCCATTAAAAAAATTCCCAATTCTCCCTTTGGAGCTTCAACTCTTACATATAGTTCTTGCTTCGGCAATTCAAAAGTGGGGGAAGGTTTTTTACTAATGAATCGATATTCAAAATCATTCCATTCTGGATCTTTTTCTCTATCAAAGGATCGGATTTCTAAATTCTCATAAGGTCCCCCAGGAATTCCTTCCAGAGCCTGTTGAATAATTTTTATAGATTCTGTCATTTCACTGATTCGGACTAAATAACGAGCTAATGAATCTCCTTCTTTTTGCCACTGGATTTCCCAATCAAATTCGTCATAACATTCATAATGATCAACTTTACGAAGATCCCATTGTATTCCAGAAGCTCGTAGCATCGGTCCTGATAAACCCCAATTTATTGCTTCTTCTCCACCAATAATGCCTACCCCTTCAACTCGTTCTAAAAAAATAGGATTCCGCGTAATAAGTTTTTGATATTCATAAACCGCTGTTAAAAAATAATCACAGAAATCTAAACATTTATCTATCCATCCATGAGGTAGATCGGCTGCGACTCCTCCGATACGAAAATAATTATGCATCATTCTCATACCGGTGGCAGCTTCAAATAGATCATATACTAATTCTCTTTCTCGGAAAATATAGAAAAAGGGAGTCTGTGCACCAATATCTGCCATAAAAGGGCCAAGCCATAAGAGATGAGAAGCTATACGACTCAACTCTAACATAATTACTCTGATATAACTGGCTCTTTTAGGTACTTGAATATTCCCCAACTGTTCGGGTCCATTTACAGTTATTGCTTCTGTGAACATAGTCGCTAAATAATCCCAACGTGTTACATAAGGCAGATATTGTATAACTGTTCTGTTTTCCGCAATTTTTTCCATCCCTCTGTGTAAATAACCCAATATCGGCTCACAATCAATAACATCTTCACCATCTAGAGTAAGGATGAGCCGAAGAACACCATGCATTGATGGGTGGTGAGGTCCCATATTGACTATCATGAGGTCTTTTCTTGTAGTTGTTACATTCATAGGTTATTCCTCGATTCATTCTTTCATGAATTGCTGAAAACGAAAAGAATTTCATCAAAATTCAAGATCTGGTAAATCAAATAATTCAGGCTACTTTTCAATTTAACGAGTTTTTGATTCCCGAATATCCAGCCGACTAATTAATTCTTTATAACGTGTTTTATTTTTCTTTGACAAATAAGACAGAAGCCGTTGCCGTTTTCCCAGGATTTTACGTAGACCTCTCTGAGATAAATAGTCTTTTCTGTGCAATTCCAAATGTAAAGTAAGTCTTCGTATCTTATTGGTGAAGCTAAATACTTGAAATTCAACAGACCCACTGTTTTCTTTTTTTTCTTCTTGTGAAATAACGGAAATGAATGAATTTTTTACCATAAAACGGAACCTTCTATCCTTTTTCTTTTTACAATTCAATAAATAAATTTTACCAATCAGTAAGAATAATGCTACTCATTTTTAGTTTGTATATACAATAATCTTAATTTCTTTACGAACTCCTAATTTTATCAACTCCATTTTTCAAATAAAATTAATTAATCCAGTTTTCAATTTTATTTGGATACGAATAGGAAAAGAGGGCATATTTCTACACTCAAAAAAAAAGGAAAAACTATTATTAACTTAAAAAAGCTCAAATAAAAAAAAGAAGATTCTGTTGATTCATTTATAGATCTAATGGATATTGATACGTGCATTGAATTAGTATTCAGTTATAAGAATGGAATGTAAAAAAAATGGATGTATGCGTCTCTTTCTTTCATATATCAGATAGGGTAGAGAATGCATATGAAAGGGTCTTTTTACCGAATTTACAATCGTGGATACATATGTATCCTTACCATACTAAAACGACTGCTATTATTAGTATCAAACCAATATCGATTCATACAAGCTAAATCCTCTAATCGATAATTAGGCCAAAGAAAGAACTTTAATTTAATTAGTTTATTTTTATCTCTTTTGGTTTTATCCAAAACTTCACTACAGTTTTTTATGTATTTGAAAAATACTGGATTTTTATGTATAACATTTCTATTACTTGAATAGAAAGAAATTAGAATTCTTAATTCTCTTTGCCGTTTAGTGGATAAAATTTTTTCAGGAACAAACAAATCAGAACAATTTTTGTCCCCGTTTTCGGGCATTCCTTGATGTCTTGCAATGGATTTATCAAAATTTTTCTTATCAATATAGCCTTTTTCTCGATATCTTTGGTTAATTGGGGACTTACTCTTATGAACCAATGAAATATTTATCATTTGATAGATAAGAAATTTTCCGTCATTTTTTATAGACAAACGAACCGGTTCGATAATTAATATCCCCTTTTTCATCAATTCTGTAAGAGTTAAATCCTTTTGAATCATCAGAATATCCAAACTCATTTCTCCCCTTTGAATAGAGGATATAGCAATTTCTTTTGGATTTATCAATCTAAGCAGGAGACAATATACTTTGATATTATTGATAATTTTTTGATTTAAAGAATCATTCCATCTCAATTGAAAACGTAAATACCTTTTTAGGAAGAAATCAAGCTCTGCTTCTGTGTTGCTCTTGTATTGCTTTTTCTTTCTACGTTTTTTCATATTCGAACCTGCAGAATCTTCTTCAATATCTTTTTCTTGCTTTGAGAGAACCGATCCAAGATTCTCTTGGTTTTGTGCATCTGATTCAAGATTACCTCGGCCTGTGGATTCTTTTTCTTCTTGATTTCGATTCTTTAATTCAATAATTTTTTTTTCATTTGATAATATAAAAACATCCCCCTTTCTCTTTCTATTGATATTTTTATTTTCACTAACATTTTCATTTCTATTCAAATTGAAAAGAAGTAATTTGATTGGTATGATCCACGGTTTAATTTTATATGTATTATAAAATAGGATAATTTCTGGGAAGAACCAAAGTTTCAGATTCGATATAGGACGACTTAGTATTTCTTCATTCATTCCCATCCAATCAAAAAGGTTTTTTCTTTTCTTGGATGGCCGGATTTTTTGATTTTTATAGATTGTAAGATAAGAAAGACCCTTTTTTGTAATTTTGTCAATTAGTTCATAATTATTAACCTCAGCCTTAGCATTTTTATTACCATTGGTATCGATCCAGGACTCAATATCGACTTTTTTTCTAAGACAAAAATGGAAAATTTTCCAATCAAAATATTTTCTATCTGAAATTTTCTTCAGATTCATAATATCATCTTCCCCTAGAAAATTGTTGATAGGAATAAGACTTCCTGACATATTAAATAATATACCCTTATGTATATTGTAATCATAAGAAATCTTCTCTTTATTATTTATACCCAATGGTGATAAATAAATATATGAATGCTTCTTATTTTCATAATTAATAGATTTATATGAGAAAAGATCATACCTATAGTGTTTTTGAAAGTTATATTTTTGATTCGGTAATGAATTTACTTCAAAATCATTTAAATTTACCTTTTTGTAATGAATTAATTGGTCTGTTTTTTCATCAGAATTTCTTTTGTTTAAATCTTTATTCTGATCCATACGTTGTTGATTGATTTTAGTTCGCCATTTTGGGGGTACTAAACGATACCATCTAATTGGGGATAAATCATATTGATAATGAACTCTTAACCAGTTTTTCCATTGATTCATTCCAGAATGAAAAATATTTTTATGTCGTAATTTAGAATGAAATATTTCTTGTTCTTCGAAAAAATTCTTTATTTCATTCTTAAGAAAAAGAGACGTTCCGTAATATTCAAGAACATATCTTAACTTATACAAGTTAATAAGTTGGTTTTGGTATAATTTGTAAAATACATATGCTTGTGACAAGGAGGATAAGTCAAAAATTCTTTTGAAATTCTTCTTACTAATACCAAAAGGAGATTTTTTTATAGTCGAAATAAAGCCAAGTGTATTTTTATTTGTTTTATTAATTTTTTCTTTATTTGTTTCATTATTGGAAATGTATTTATCAAGGATTTGTTTTGACAATTCAAAAAAAAGTTGTGTTTTGATCCTCGGAATATAAATGATAGATAGAACGATATCTATATATATCCTTTCAATTAAAAATATTATAAAAAAATATGATTTACGGATGAATCGAACATTTCTTCTTTTTAATTTCTGCGAAATATTTTTTATTGGTTGTACTAGTTTAACAGGAGAACTTTTTTTATTAGAACTAATGGTTATTTTATTATTTAGTTCCGGAGTTAAAAATCCGTTCTTCTTATCCTTTGTAATTTTATCTATTTGATTTCTGATTGTGGTTGTTCTATCAGCCAGATCTTTCATTTTTTTTTCTGTCAATGAAAAATCTTTCAAATCCATAAATTGAATTTCAATGGACGCTTCGTGAATCATCCGATTACTCATTATCGAATCTTTTTCTTTTTTAGTTTCACTCAATTCAGATATTTCTCTTAATCCAAAGAATAGAAGGGGATTTGTTTTTAAAAGTTCTTTTATTATTCTTTTTATAAATAGAATTCTTTTGATGACCCATTTTTTTGTTTCTTTTGAGATGTTTAGAAAAAATTTTGTTCTTTCCTTTAAAAACTGTATAACTTGAAAAGACCCTTTTTGCAATTTTTTTATTTTTTTTTTGAGTTCTTTGAAAATGGGTTCAAAAAAGGAACGTCTTTTTCGGGGAGAACCAAAAGGAAGTTCAGTTTCCATTCCCCAAACTGTTAAAAAACAAAAATCGTCTTTTTGTCCTTTATTTTTCAGTTTCAACAGATTTTTTTGAGGGGATCGTAGCTTAGGGCTGTGCCAAGGGTTAAGGCAAAAAGGAAATAGGATCTTTATCTGAATACCGTCCGTCAACCAATTTTTTGGAAATTCGGTTTCTGATAATTGAACACCATTATAGGTGCATTTAACATGCATTTCTTTATTCCAATCTTTTAAGTCTTCGGACCATTCGGGAAATTGAAATAATAACATACGGACTAGATTTTTGGCTATTATCAATGAAGGTAATATAATATAT